CCATAGAAATGTGTTCGCTCAAGAAAAGCTCCAGAAGATGTTAATCGTAAATAAGAAGATTGTTTACGAAGAAAAACTAATACAAATTCGCATTCAGATACATAAGAATTATATGGGAACCGAAATAGTCTTTTATTTTCTTTTGAAAAAAGAAAAATCGAATTATTTGGAGTAATAAGACTATTCCAATTATGATATTCGTGAAGAAAGAATCGCAATAAATGTAAAGAAGGAACATCTTGGATCCAGAATTGAAGGATTTGAACCAAGATTTTCAGATGGATGGGATAAGGTATTAGTATATCTGACACATAATTTAAATGCGATAATTTGTCCTCCAAAAAGGGAAATATTGAATGAATAGATCGTAAATTCAAATTCTGATATTTTGGTATTTTTTTTTCTTCGAGGGAAGATACTAATCGCAGCAAGAATGGAATTTCCACAATGACTGCAAAACCTTCCAATATCATCTGAGAATAAAAATGAAAATAAAAATAATTGTTGTGCCCAACGAATCGATTTTGGTTAGAATCATTAACCGAATAAATCAAATAATTCTGTTGATACATTCGAATAATTGAACGTTTCACAAGTACTGAACTAGATTTATTGTCATAACCAAAAATTTCCGTGGATTCGTAAAAAATCGAACCATTTAAACCACGATCATGAAGAAATGTGTAAATATACTCCTTAAAGAGAAGCGGATATAGAAAGTGTTGTTGCAGAGATCTATCTCTTTCTAAATATCCTTGTAATTCTTCCATTTACATTTCTACTTGAACCAGAGGCGGGACCTATTTCATTTTTGGGGTTATCAAATGATACATAGTGCAATATGGTCAGAACAGGGTATGTATTATGTATATAATTACAGTAAGAAAAAAATATATATCCCGCAAACAAAGGAAACAGGGGAGTCCAATCAACAGATCTTTTGCCTCTCCTTTTCTATCCAATTGGTTTATGTTCGTTATAATTACAAGAGGGTAAAAAATCCTTTATTTTTGCAACTCGATCGCTCTTTTGACTTTGGAATAAATTCTCTTTATCAGTATACTGTTTCTTCTACACATTCGTCTCCAATCCATAATAAAGAATAATTAGGATTCATTAAAAAAAAAAAAAAAAGAAAGAAAATCAGTGGTCCACTCACAGAAGAACCCACCCTTTTCCGCATCAGGCACTAATCTATCTTTAACGTCTAATTAGATCGGGTAATCATTCAAATTAAGAACAAAAGCTCGTTGCTTTTTATTTCACCAGAATTAGAGCCATAGGGCTCTATCCATTTATTCACTAGACCCAACTGTAAATGTGAATTTTTTTTTTTCACTTCCAAACAAAAAGAAAAAAAAAATAAGAATATTACGACATGCTGTTTTTTCCATTCATTACCTTTGAGGATCAGTCGTGGTCTTATAGACTCTACCAATAGTCTGGACGAATCTGTTGCTTCATCCAAATGTGTAAAAGATCATAGTCGCACTTAAAAGCCGAGTACTCTACCGTTGAGTTAGCAACCCGAATAAAAATAAAATAAATAGGATATATATGTAAATACGATCAAAATAAAAAAGTCAATTGAATCGCACTGCACGACCCCATCAAAACATTGAACTAGAACAAATCGAAAAGAAAGATTTGTTTTTGTTGATCAATTAAAAACACCAAAATACCAAAATGGACAGATCGGATAGAGATGTCAAAATTGTGCAAACCGCCATTTTATTTATCAATTTTCTTTTCTTTTTCATTAAGAAAATACATTTTTTTTGTATGCCAGTAAATCCGGCAGGGCAAACCCATCATTTGACTGAAGTGAAGTAAAAAAAAACCAATATGAGGTGGAGATAAAGGGATCTATTTATCTACGATCGAATTATATTTCTTCGATGCACCATTGTCAATATGAATCCAATATTAAGAAAACATATTTAAGTAAATCAAATAAGGACTTGTGTTGGATTGGCACAACATAAACATAAATAAGAAATTTGGATGAAAAAAAATACGAAAGAGGTAAAGTAAAGAAAAAATCTCGGGTTTATTCAATCAATAAAGGTACAATAAGCAAGATTAACCCCTTGTTTGTTGGTGGATTCCCGCAACAAACAAAACAAGAAAAAAAGTAAATTAAGTATGAATATAGCAAGAAAAAGGCAAATTGTGTGTAAATAATTACACAAAGATAGATACTAGTTACCCCCCCCCCTTTTTTTTTATTTATTAATTTTTTGTTTTTTTACTTTAATTAACTCGAATCGAAGTTTTTTCTTGAAATAATTCTGCCTTCCTTAAAATATCACAAACAGTTCCCGTAGGTTGAGCACCTTTTTCAAGGAAATATAGAATAACAGGAACATTTAAATAAGTTTGATTCTTTATCGGATCGTAAAAACCTACTTTTCTAAGATCTCTTCCTTCTCTTCGGGATCGAACATCAATTGCAACGATTCGGTAGATGACTCATTGGAATAGATGTGAATAAACAATGCCCCCCCTAGAAACGTATGGGAGGTTTTCTCCTCATACGGCTCGAGAAAAAAGGATTCTAAATTTCTGTATATGTATATAATGGCAAATGGATCCATAAAATCATAAATTAGACTATGATTTGAGTCGTTTTTTTATTCTTCCTTACAGAAAAAAAGAAATCTCATTCGTACTCATAACTCAAGTTGGGTAATTCTGACAGAATTCGAAGGGAAACCCTTAGACATTTATTGAGCCGTCTCTAACCTCTTTTGTTTGTCTCATCTCGAATCTATTTTTATTCCTCATTCTGATTCAATTGTTGAGACAATTGAAAATAGTATTTACTTGTTCCGGAATCCTTTATCTTTGCTTTGTGAAATCATTGGGTTTAGACATTACTTCGGTGATCCTTACTCCTTTCAAAAGAGCAGCAACATACCTTTTTGTTTTTTGTTATTTTTTTCTATACTATAGAAATAGAATATGAACGGTGGATTCCCTTGTGATACACTTTTGATCGGAATAGTTTTACCAATTCTGAAAAATTTTACTTTTTATTTTTCAAACTTCTTTGATTTTTCGATCTTTTAACCTTTCGATTTATATATTGAGGATATACTTACAAAGTTGGTCTAACTTATTGATAGTTACTAACCCTAGATTCTTCCCCCTGATAAACGAATCAATCCTTTCTGCTCGAGCTCCATCATGTACTATTTACTTACAACCTAACACAAATTAGGTTCCTAACAGAGCAGAACAAACTATGTCGAGCCAAGAACATCTTCATTCCTATAGAAAATGGTGGATGTAAGAATCCACAGCCGATCATGTCCTTCAAGTCGCACGTTGCTTTCTACCACATCGTTTTAAACGAAGTTTTACCATAACATTCCTCTAATTTTATTTCAAACCAGTATGTAATTGATTCAATATGGAATCATGAATAGTCATTGGCTCAACCGGTGTGTGTATACCGGTATATAATAGTACATACTTTCTATCTATCTATCTATGGCTTTCTATCTATCTATCTATGGCTTTCTATCTATCTATCTATGGATAGATAAGTATTTATCCGGGGAAGGCTCAGCAAGGATCCAATTTATTTAACTCTATATTCTATCATATGAATGAAACATATTTCTAAAAAAGACGAATAAATAAGTTTGCTTAAGACTTATTTACATCTTAAAAAGATTGTTCGGGACGATCAACCATGAAGGATCCATTTTTCTCGAACAAATAAAGTATAAACCTCAAAAGAAGAACCTTTAATATTAATAGATTTGCAATCCCGGAAAAAATCAATTATTAATAAAACTTTTTTATTTTATACAATACAGATTTTGTTTTACTTCAGGTTCAAGAATTTTTCTTTTCCATCAATTCCATAAAGTCAAGTAGATGCAATATACGAATTTCCCCTCAATCGCTACATTACATTGATTTACAATTATTCATTTGAACCGGATAAGATATAAGATGAACCAGATAAAATACAAAAAAATGGGGTCCAGATCAATCCGTTTTTACTATTTTTTTCCCACACCAGCTTTAGAAGTTTTAAGACCAGTGATGAAATTAGTACCAAAAACTCCCTACTCTTTAGTCTCCACATAGACTGTGGAATTGGGATACCATACCCCATAAGTTTCCATAAGTAACTAACTTTAAAATGAATATTGAGTAGTACGAGCATATCCTGAATGTGAATGATAAACCCAGAATTTCTTTTTTGAATTAAAAAAAAAAAAAGATATTTATTTCCACCCACATTTGACACTTGATTACGTTTGTGAGAAACCAAATGAAAGAAAAAATATGATTCTAAGAATCATTCTTAGAATTCAGAACAAAAGATTGTTCTCGTTAACAATTTTATGTTTCATGTGGGATACAATGTGATCCCATCTTTCGTTTCTGATGAAAACGATCTGGGACGGAAGGATTCGAACCTCCGAGTAACGGGACCAAAACCCGCTGCCTTACCGCTTGGCCACGCCCCATTTCGAATTTCTATTCGACACTAATAAACATTAATATTGGTATTGGTTATTCGTCAATCCCAACCCAATAAATACATTGGGAATATATTGTTGCTAGGATTCAACACATGTAGATATAGAATCAAAAAAATTCATTGATCATTACATGGAATTCAGTTAAGATATTGTATGAAAATGGAATTCCTTGTATTCTCATTTGAGAATGGAAGGAAGGATTTTTATTTGGGAGAGTTCGAAGAAAAAGAAAGATTTTTTGACTTGTCTTTTTTTTCCCTTATAAAAAAAAAACTCAATCAGAATAAAATTATCTAATCTACAAGAACGAAATTTTGTTATGCTTAATATCTTTAGTTTAATCTGCATCTGTCTTAATTCTGTCTTTTATTCGAGTAGTTTTTTCTTCGCCAAATTGCCCGAATCTTATGCCTTTTTAAATCCAATCGTAGATGTTATGCCTGTCATACCTGTACTTTTTTTTCTCTTAGCCTTTGTTTGGCAAGCTGCTGTAAGTTTTCGATGATTTAATACTCTGCTAAATTCATGATTTATTCGATAAATCAAAATTCTAAAAATTGATAAGACCAGATAAGTCTTACATTATGAACCCTCGATTCAAAAATCGAAATTCTTGTATATTGAATAACTGCGGCGATGAATTTTGATCAGCTTATTTCCTCGTTCTCGCCTTACAGTGAGCAAAGATTTTATTAGGTTGCCTACAATACCTAATCATATGACAAGAAATTTTTGATAACGAAGGAATCAAAATCGTATTCCAAAGAAATTCGTGAAAATGACTTTCTTTTCAAAAAACACTTCATTTTTGGGGGTGTCATGTCAAAACAAAATAGTGTATGTGGTAAAAAATAAGTAAAGTAATCTATTCCCTTTTTCGAAAAAAAAAGATCTTGGAGATTGTGTAATGCTTACTCTCAAACTATTCGTTTATACAGTAGTGATATTCTTTATTTCTCTCTTCATCTTCGGATTTTTATCTAATGATCCAGGGCGTAATCCCGGACGTGAGGAATAAAAAAAAGATATTTTTAGTTTTTCCTGCTTTTTCGAAATTTTTTTCTTATGATTTTATGTATTCCATACATTTACCTATGCTATGATAAAATCAAGGGATCGAAATTCCGAAATTCCTTCGAATTCGAAAGTCTCAAGTAATCAGAAGAAGCGGAGAGAGAGGGATTCGAACCCTCGGTACGAATAACTCGTACAACGGATTAGCAATCCGCCGCTTTAGTCCACTCAGCCATCTCTCCCCATCCCCATTTAAAAATGGAAAATTTTTTATGTGATGTGACACGTGAAGCAAAGATTGATAAAAACCTTCGTTTTCCTTTTATATATTTATATATATATATATATATATATTCTTTTATTTATATTCTATTAAATTATATTCTTTATTTATTATACTTTATTTATTATAATTATAAAATATACTTTATTTATTATAATTAATTTATTATAATTATAAAAGAAAAAAAAAAAAAGAATAAAGATATATAAAAAAAGATATAAGATTATATAAAAAAGATATAAAATAAAGATATATAAAATGAAGATATATAAAATATTATAATGTTTATTTATATATGTTATATAAATAAACATTATAATATAACTTATAAGTTTAAGTTATTTTATTATAAACTTTTTTTTTATGTTATTTAAGTAAGCTTTCTGCTCTTCGCCGCCTATTTAAGTCCCCTGCGGGACGAAGTGTCAACGCTAGAATTTTCATGATTCTGGTGCTATCTTGATTGCGCCTCACTCTTTTGTTCGACAAATGGTCCATTCATATACAATAATAAATATGTAATATACAATAAGAAATATGTAGCGGGTATAGTTTAGTGGTAAAAGTGTGATTCGTTCTATCAAAAACTTAATTAAATAATAATAATTAAGGGGTCTTTCAGTTTCATATTCCGATCAAAAACTTTATTTCTTAAAAAGGTTCAATCCTTTACCTCTCAATAGCATATTTGAGGAAGAATATACATTCTCACGATTTGTATCCAAAGGCCAATTAGAAATTGAATAAAAAAGATTGGATTATGGATATGGAGTCGCGAAGCATAATTTTTTTGAATTGGATTAACTCTTCCAATTGAATGAGTATGAGTAAAGGATCTATGGATGAAGATATAAAAGTTTATTTCCAATCGTAACTAGATCTTCAATTTTTTTTTTTGTAAAAGGGAAATTGAAGCCAAATAGCTATAAAACGATGGTTTTGGTTTACTAGAACCATCAGCATATTGTTTCAGCTCGGTGGAAACCAAATTTTTTTCCTCAGGATCCTGCGAGTGGAAATAGGGAACGAAGTAACTAGACTAAATGGATTTAGTATAATCCCCCTCCTCTAGAGGGATCATCTAGAAAGCAAGTAGCTTTGGACAGATTCATGCAGAAAAGCTAACATAGATGTTGTGGATCTAATTTTTCTCTTTGGGAATACATCGATCCTCTATAAAGGAGCCGAATGAAACCAAAATTTCATGTTCGGTTTTGAATTAGAAACGTTAAAAATGATCAACCAACGTCGACTATAACCTCTAGCCTTCCAAGCTAACGATGCGGGTTCGATTCCCGCTACCCGCTATATATTCTTTATTATATATGCTTTTTATTATACATGCATCATCAATTTGGATATGCATCCTTGTTTTTTTTATTCCCTAAAATATTTTCCGTGTAATCGTTTTTTATCCGAACAAGAGAAAGGAAGAATACGAAAGAATAAAATAGGAACGAAAAGCGTCCATTGTCTAATGGATAGGACAGAGGTCTTCTAAACCTTTGGTATAGGTTCAAATCCTATTGGACGCAATTTATTTCCATCTATTTTTTAAAATGGCTATACCAAGAAACCTTTTTTGAATGATTCGAATCAGAAATATTTCTCAATGAGTATTCTTGTACTAAGAATAAGAGGGAGAAGTTGATGTTTGTTCCTGGAGTAAAAACAGTTCAATCTGTTCCTGAATAGCTT